TCTACAGTGTCATTGTAGAGAATCCCTGTCTTGTTTTCCACATCTTTATTTCCTACATTGATATACACAAACTATCTTATCATTTCTTCCTTCTTCCTTTTGGTCTCATATATCATATAACAAACATATAATATGGTAAAAGACTTATATAAAGTATGAAATAAATATGAAATCTACCGCAAAAAATTAATATTTTTTAGGAATTTAAGGCGGAAATGGACGTATTTTTTTCTTTTAATAAATCGCTATTTTGTACATTTCAATTTGAATTAGGAACTCCGCGTACAAGTGGTAAGTCATTAACTACATATACACATCCGGTCATATATGTATTACCATTATGTATTACAAATTACAATAAAATTACAATAACGAATACAGAAAGAGGAGTTTTTAAAATGCGAGATCTAAAAACATATCTCTCCGTGGCACCGGTAGTAAGTACTCTATGGTTCGGGTCTTTAGCAGGTTTATTGATAGAGATCAATCGTTTTTTTCCGGATGCGTTGATATTCCCCTTTTTTTCATTCTAGCTATTGATATGGGAAGGGGGAAGAAGATTAGAGATACAATCAAATATCTGTAACTAATCTCTACCCCTCCCTTCTTTTTTTCTTTGTTTTTTCTTTTTTTCTTTTTTTACTTATTCTTTCTAAAAAAAAAAAAAAAAAACAAAGAAAAAGCGGTTTCACCCTCAGTGAAACTATGAACTCGGGCTCAGGCTCAAATTAAATTAATAATAGAATGGAAATGCGGTGGTTGGGGCAACAATATCATACAAGATACTTAACTGAAAATGAAATACTGTACGGCAATTAAAAATTAGAAATATAGTTAGAAATCATTATATTACTTATTATTTATTACTATATTGATTGCAACAAAATATTTCTTTCATAATTTGATTTCGAGTTACCTGCTTCTATTTTTGTGTCCTTTCTTCTTCCTTGCTTCGGGTCGGAAAATTAAAGAATTGAGTGAATCAAAAACCAAAGGAGGTTCATGGCTAAGGGTAAAGATGTCCGAGTAACGGTTGTTTTGGAATGTACCAGTTGTGTTCGAAATCGTGTTAATAAGGAATCAATGGGCATTTCCAGATATATTACTCAAAAGAATCGACACAATACGCCTAGTCGATTGGAATTGAGAAAATTCTGTCCCTGTTGTTACAAACATACAATTCATGGGGAGATAAAGAAATAGATCGAACCGATCGCTCGTGTGTCAGTCTTCCAAGGAAGATGAAAAATTACATATTATATATAACAATATATATATAATTTATTTCAATTTATTTTTTAATTTATTTAAATATAAACAAATAAATAGAAACAAACCAAATCCTATTTCGATCGGATCAAAGATGATGTAGAATTAAGAAATAGGATTGGGATTTTCAGGATAAGGAATAAACAAACCATGGATAAATCCAAGCGAATCTTTCTTAAATCTAAGCGATCTTTTCGTAGGCGTTTGCCTCCGATCCAATCGGGGGATCGAATTGATTATAGAAACATGAGTTTAATTAGTCGATTTATTAGCGAACAAGGAAAAATATTATCTAGACGGGTGAATAGATTGACCTTAAAACAACAACGATTAATTACTATTGCTATAAAACAAGCTCGTATTTTATCTCCGTTACCTTTTCTTAATAATGAGAAACAATTTGAAAGAAGCGAGTCAACCGCTAGAGCTGCTGGTCTTAGAACCAGAAAAAAATAGGTTGACTCTTCAATCGAATTGAATCAAAATAAAATTCCAATCCAAACTCAAATGCGGATTGACGTTTTTTTTTGTTCGAAAAATCGTAAAATCGAAATGTCCTGTCGTAAGAAAAAAAATGTGAGAAGAGGAATAAATATTTTTTATTTAACGGCTTTCTTCATTTTGATGACTTTATCATATTTTATCATACTAATTTCTACTCTACCTTCCCAGAGTTCATTCTCCAGGGAACTCCATTTAAACTATTCCAACGGATTCCTGCCAATCTCTTTATTTTATGATCTCATTGGAAATCATATAAAGACAACTCTTATTTAATATAGCTATTTGTGCAAGTATTTTACGATTAAGAAGTAACTGTCTCTTGTACAGATTGTGTATAAATTTACTATAACTGAAGTATACTTTATTCTCGCGAATTACTGCATTTATCCGAGTGATCCACAACCGACGAAAATCTCTCTTTTGTCTACCTCTATCCCGATGAGCCGAAACCAAAGCTCTTATTTTCTGTTGAGTAATAGTACGAGTAAGTCTTGAATGAGCCCCTCGAAAGGTTGATGCAAATAAACGAATTTTTGTTCTACGTCTTCGAGCTATATACCCTCGTTTAATTCTGGTCATTGAATAAATGAAACTTTGATGAATAACTAATCGATTTCCTTTCTTTCAGTTATTCCCTTCCCGTATCCTAGTCTATTAATAACAAAACGGATTCTTCCAATGTATAAAATTTAAATTCCAATGGCTTTTGCTACTATAACCTTCCCGACCACGATTTTTTTTTTTTTCTAGGTGAAATGCCTAGAAAAAAATTGTATTGATATTAGGTATCAAAAACACATAAAAGTAGTAAATATAAATGGATATAGTGGGTTCCATCGTTTCTATGGTTACTTCTTAAACGGTGAGGTCCTCTCTATACACCGGAGCCCTTCTTTCATTTAATCAATGTTATTGTTAACTTGTACAGTTCACACTCTTTGGCTCTACCCATAATTATCCAGTACGAGGTCTTTCACAATGAGATCTACTTATACAGTAACGGTATTTAATTATGAAGATTTGCTGAGTAGCTGACCCTGTTAGTCCGTTCTTGCAAGAGTAAGGCATAATTTTTCTGCTTTTTAAAATAGTATTTCCCCTGCTTAATGGATATCATTTGCTATCAATGGAGAATTCTTTCTCATCTTAAATTTAAAACGGAGTTGATTGGATTTGCACCAACGGAAACCATACATTTGATACCACAATAGAAGGATAGATCTTTTTGATTTTTAGATATTGAATGGAGTTCTTCCATTCTAGTCTATTCACTGGTACTGATCGTTGATACTGGATCAATTGTTTTCTTTCTTTTGTCCTAGCCCATGATCTGAACGAGTCGCACATACACCCTAGTACATGTTCCTCGTCGCTGAGGACATCCCCCAAGAGCGGGGGATTTCGTGACATTTCTGATTGGCTGTCTTGTGTTTCTAATAAGTTGTTTAATAGTTGGCATATTGAATCATATACATAATGGGCTGGTTTAGATCGATCTTAACCGGATGATTATGAATTATTTTATTTCTATATTAATAGATTAATGAATAGAATATTAAATCCGGTAAGAAGATAAAATAAGAAGATAAAATCTCAAATCACCAATTCGTCTGAAATTTTTGTTATTTTTTCTTTTTTATTCAGTCGCTACAAGATCAACAATTCCATGAGCTTGGGCTTCTGTTGCTGACATAAAAACATCTCTTTCCATATCTTCGGATACAACCCATAAGGGTTTGCCTGTCCTTTGTACATAAACCCTTGTGACGGTTTCGCGCAGCTTCAAAAGTTCTTCCGCTTCCAAGATAAATTCTCCCGTCTGTGCCTCATAAAAAGAACTAGCAGGTTGATGGATCATTACCCTGATGATATAACATAATAAATGTTTATTCTATCTCGCATGATGATAAGGTGAAGAGATAAAGAATAATAAAATATATATATTGAACAACCGTACAGGCATCTTTTACGCATTGCATACGGCTCTATAATGGAATTCGTTTTTACCTTACTTAAATATCAAATAAATTAAATATAGGGTCTATCAGACTCGGGTTGGTAAATGATCCAATAACCACCCTTCTTTTTGTTTTTGGAGTAGTTCAAAAACAAAATACTATGATGGCTCCGTTGCTTTATATATTTATTTCGTCTGTTATTTAGCAATCCCAAAGTTTCTTTTTTTTTTTTTCAAATAAAAAAACAAGATTTTTTTTATTTTCATATTCTTTCATAACCTAAATATTGTTAAGAGCCTCCCGGCGTGAAAACAAAAAAGTTTGTGACGCTGAAATAGGCCTCCCGATAGATTAGATAAAATCGGAAATACCTTTTATCTCATACTACTCTTTCGATACATAATTTAAGGGTTAAAAAAATTTATCATATCGAATTCGAAGTGCCATGCTATTATTACTTAATATTCATATTTCATATAGCGCGAAGGCATAGTCTTCTTTTTTCTCTCAAATCAAATAAAAAACTCATTGGCGCCAAGCGTGAGGGAATGCTAGACGTTTGGTAATTTCTCCTCCGACCAGAATAAACGATCCCATTGAAGCGGCTAATCCCATGCATATTGTCTGTATATCTGGTCGCACAAATTGCATAGTATCATAAATAGCTACTCCGGGTATTACCCATCCGCCAGGAGAATTTATAAACAAATATAGATCTTTGGTATCATCCTCTATACTGAGATATACCATAAGACCAATAAGTTGATTCGAGATCTCGCTATCAACCCCTTGGCCTAAAAAAAGTAATCTTTCTCGATAAAGTCGGTTGATTGGGATAAAGTTGTATCCCTTAGAAACCGTACATGCACCTTTTGATGCATACGGTTCAACAAAAATAACGAAAAAAAAAAAAGAATCAATGTGTAGATGTAGATTCTAGCGCTTTCTTTTTTTTTTTTTTTTCATACCAGGCTTTTAACTTATAAAAAGGGGCTTTTATTTCATTTTTCAAAAAAGATGGGTTTTGGCCTGTTTTGTTTATCTATAAAAAAAAATTACTAAATTTATCTAACTAACTTTTCATTGATGTATTGTTTCATCGAGATACAATCTCAATCGCGATGTAATTTTCTTGTTCCTGAATGGGCTTCTTCAATTTTTTTAGGTTTATGCTCTACTCCGAGTAAAGATCCGCCCGATTTGGATTTGCACATATATGACAAATGCCCCAATACCACGTCCTTTTGCTACGACTTCCTTTTTACAATTTATTTCATGTCTTACAACAGATATTCAATGCATTCATCATATTACTCGATTGATTAACAGTTTGAGATCACTTCTATTATAAATATATAAAGAAATAGAATATGATAGAAATAGTAATCATAAATAGATTTATTACCGGTTTTTTTCTAAACGGAGCCTGGATACTTCATTTTATTGGCCTAACCAAGATAACCATAAATTATTCTAATTGATAATATTAATCTGTATACCCTCCCGAAAAAATGGATCTAATTGAACTTCACGCTCCAAATTTTTGATAATTCAATAAATCTTTCTTGGGCGAAGGGGAGGATATCTCGATCGGGGAAGAGAATGGGGAAATACCATATGACCCAATATATCTGACAAGTCGCACTATACGTCAATCCACAATGCATCTTCCTCTCCAGGACTTCGAAAAGGTACTCTTGGAACACCAATAGGCATTAAATAAAAGAAAAATTAAGTACTATATCTCACTTTGATGTGAAAGCGTAACAATGGATTTAGTGTCCTACGAATATCGGCCTTTATCATATTTTATCCATAGATTGACTAAGTTCATAAAAAAAGATAAAGAAGACAAAATGAATAAAGGAAAATTATTACAAATAAGTCCTTTGAATGATGAACAAATATATATATGCATTCACTCATATAAAATGGTATCAACCCCCTACCATTGCGTATTGATACTTATCGGGTGTAGAATAGATCTGCTTCTTTTTGTTCCTACGAACAAAATAGTTTCATTATTACTAAAAGTAATTGAAAAGAATCAAACAAATCAAACAAATATTAATTCTTTCCCCAAGATAATCCACTAAAAAGAGGGTCCACAGCATAGTTTTTTCCAATGCAATAAAGTTACATTGTGTCTATTTTTCATTGATAAAGGGGTATTTCCATGGGTTTGCCTTGGTATCGTGTTCATACCGTCGTATTGAATGATCCCGGTCGTTTGATTTCTGTCCATATAATGCATACAGCTCTGGTTGCTGGTTGGGCCGGTTCGATGGCTCTATACGAATTAGCAGTTTTTGATCCTTCTGATCCTGTTCTTGATCCAATGTGGAGACAGGGTATGTTCGTTATACCCTTCATGACTCGTTTAGGAATAACCAATTCATGGGGCGGTTGGAGTATCACAGGGGGTACTGTAACGAATCCGGGTATTTGGAGTTACGAAGGTGTGGCCGGGGCACATATTGTGTTTTCGGGCTTGTGCTTTTTGGCAGCTATCTGGCATTGGGTGTATTGGGATCTAGAAATATTTACTGATGAACGTACAGGAAAACCCTCTTTGGATTTGCCTAAGATCTTTGGAATTCATTTATTTCTATCAGGGGTGGCTTGCTTTGGTTTTGGTGCATTTCATGTAACAGGATTGTATGGTCCTGGAATATGGGTGTCCGATCCTTATGGACTAACTGGAAGGGTACAATCCGTAAATCCAGCGTGGGGTGTGGAGGGTTTTGATCCTTTTGTTCCGGGAGGAATAGCCTCTCATCATATTGCAGCAGGGACCTTGGGCATATTGGCGGGTCTATTCCATCTTAGTGTACGTCCACCTCAACGCCTATACAAAGGATTACGTATGGGAAATATTGAAACCGTCCTTTCCAGTAGTATTGCTGCTGTCTTTTTTGCCGCTTTTGTAGTTGCTGGAACTATGTGGTATGGTTCAGCAACTACCCCGATTGAATTATTTGGCCCCACTCGTTATCAATGGGATCAAGGATACTTCCAACAAGAAATATATCGAAGAATTGGTGCTGGGTTGGCTGAAAATCAAAGTTTATCTGAAGCTTGGTCTAAAATTCCCGAAAAACTGGCTTTTTATGATTACATCGGCAATAATCCGGCAAAGGGGGGGTTATTCAGAGCGGGCTCAATGGACAACGGGGATGGAATAGCTGTTGGGTGGTTAGGACATCCTATCTTTAGAGATAAAGAGGGGCGCGAACTTTTTGTACGTCGTATGCCTACTTTTTTTGAAACATTTCCGGTTGTTTTGGTAGACGGAGACGGAATTGTTAGAGCCGATGTTCCTTTTAGAAGGGCGGAATCTAAATATAGTGTCGAACAAGTAGGTGTAACTGTCGAGTTCTATGGCGGCGAACTCAACGGAGTCAGTTATAGCGATCCCGCTACTGTGAAAAAATATGCTAGACGTGCTCAATTGGGTGAGATTTTTGAATTAGATCGTGCTACTTTGAAATCCGATGGTGTTTTTCGTAGCAGTCCACGGGGTTGGTTTACTTTTGGACATGCTTCGTTTGCTTTGCTCTTCTTCTTCGGACACATTTGGCATGGTGCTAGAACCTTGTTTCGAGATGTTTTTGCTGGTATTGATCCAGATTTAGATGCTCAAGTGGAATTTGGAGCATTCCAAAAACTTGGAGATCCAACTACAAGAAGACAAGTAGTCTGATACAATATGCTTTGTTACTTGTTACTTTTCATTTTTATTTTATTTTTGTGATTTTTAGATGGGGTACCAGATAAATCTTGATTTGAATCACTGCCTTTTCTTTGACTCTTGTTCTTTATTTATCCGGGAGACGATCCCAAATAAACAGGTATGGAAGCTATAATTGTAAACCACGATCGAATCTATGGAAGCATTGGTTTATACATTCCTTTTAGTCTCAACTCTAGGAATAATTTTTTTCGCTATCTTTTTTCGAGAACCGCCTAAAGTTCCAACTAAAAAGGTGAAATGATTTGTCATTATCTCAATTGAAGTACGGATCCTCCCAATATTGGGAGGATCCGTACTTCAACTAGTCCCCGTGTTCCTCGAATGGATCTCTTAGTTGTTGAGAGGGTTGCCCAAAAGCAGTATATAAGGCGTACCCAGTAAAACTTACAAGTAAACCAGATAAAAAGATGGCAACTAGGGTTGCTGTTTCCATGATTATATAGTTTTAAGACATTATAAAGTTTTAAGACCACAATGGATCTATGATAAGATCATTTATTTACAACGGAATGGTATACAAAGTCAACAGATCTTACTGAATATAAAATATTATGGCTACACAAACCGTTGAAGGTAGTTCTAGATCTGGCCGCCCAAAACGAACTAATGCGGGGAGTTTATTGAAACCATTGAATTCAGAATATGGTAAAGTAGCTCCTGGGTGGGGAACTACTCCTTTGATGGGTCTCGCAATGGCTCTATTCGCGATATTCCTATCTATTATTTTGGAGATTTATAATTCTTCCATTTTACTGGATGGAATTTCAATGAATTAGATTCACAAGAACCATTAACTGGCTTTTTCAATACAAAGTGAAGCGTTTAGGTTTCTGATTTTTATCCCATTCTATTTTGGTAGTTTGACCGTGGAATTTCTTTGTTTCTGTATTTCCGGAATATGAGTGTGTGACTTGGTATAAATGATCCTATGGATAGTACAGAGAATGGGTCTGTCATCTTGATAGAGATGGTTTTACTTCGTCGGATATTCATTCTAGTATCTGGAGCACGGAATCTATGAAATAGATTACTATTAGAACTATGATTCATACTTAAAAGTCAGACCTCGTGTCCGGACTTCAAAAAATTTTTTCAAAGAGTTAGAAGTTATAAATAGAAATTTTTTTATTCTTTCAAACTTTCGTTTATGCTTATTTTGATCAAAGGACAAAACAAAGGTTTCTTTGGTTTGGATTTTTAGTCATTATATCTATTCATTGAATAAGTGATGATCCAATGGTTCTTACTCAGGGAATTTTGGGACTTAGACTTAGTTTGAAAGGGTTTTATTGAATCATCGTGGTTTTAGTATGAATCTGAGGTTTTAATCAATTCATAGGGTCTTAACAAGAGAATTCCTATCAATAATAACGAAAACAGCAGTAAAGCCGCATTACACATAAATAACACCAAAGAAAATAGGTAAATAGAAGATTCAAGAGGCCTATAACGATTAATATATAGACGAATGAGCCGACTTGATTTTTTGGCATTATAACCACAAAGAAGAGCTTTCGGATTTTTATTCTTTAGTATCTTCAAAAAAAAATTGAATCATAAATCATAGAATTAATAAATTTCAAACTTTATATTACACACATCCGTTAGAACTAGTATTTGGGTGTTTCTGTTTGAGCCGTACGAGATGAAATTTTCATATACGGTTCTCCGGGGGGGTCCCCTTGATTTACCTATCTCAATAAAATCTATGATTGGTTCGAAGAACGTCTTGAGATTCAGGCAATTGCCGATGATATAACTAGTAAATATGTTCCTCCTCACGTCAACATATTTTATTGTCTAGGGGGAATTACGCTTACTTGTTTTTTAGTACAAGTAGCTACCGGGTTTGCTATGACTTTTTATTATCGTCCGACCGTTACGGAGGCCTTTGCTTCTGTTCAATATATAATGACTGAAGCTAATTTTGGTTGGTTAATCCGATCAGTTCATCGATGGTCGGCAAGTATGATGGTCCTAATGATGATCCTGCACGTATTTCGCGTGTATCTCACCGGCGGCTTTAAAAAACCTCGTGAATTGACTTGGGTTACAGGTGTGGTTTTGGGTGTATTGACCGCATCTTTTGGTGTAACTGGTTATTCCTTACCTCGGGACCAAATTGGTTATTGGGCAGTAAAAATTGTAACAGGCGTACCAGACGCTATTCCTGTAATAGGCTCGCCTCTGGTAGAGTTATTACGCGGAAGTGCTAGTGTAGGACAATCCACTTTGACTCGTTTTTATAGTTTACACACTTTTGTATTACCTCTTCTTACCGCCGTATTTATGTTAATGCACTTCCCAATGATACGTAAGCAAGGTATTTCTGGTCCTTTATAAAGAATATATACCATCTTGTAATCAATCATCTATCACTTGGGGTAGGAACACTAGTATTTCATTGCTACAAATATGGATTATTGAAAAAAAAATAAGACATGTATTGGGATATTTCTCTTCAACTCTACAAAAATGTATTATTTTTTTGACACTCATAGTTGAAGTGAATTTT